TTAACAAAAGAAAAGAGAAGACTATTAAATAAAATAATAGTAGAAATTCTCTTATCCCATTCGGAAGGATATCATCTCATAATTATCTATGGCTGTTTATGTCTCTAGCATGACCACCTGATGAAATGTGGAGGAAAGTAGGACAAATGGCCGATACTACTGGAAGGATTCCTCTTTGGATAATAGGTACTGTAACTGGTATTATTGTGATCGGTTTAATCGGTATTTTCTTTTATGGTTCATATTCTGGATTAGGTTCATCCCTTTAGTAATCGGGTGAACTGGATTGTAGACACGCCATGAAAGCATAAGAACTCAACGGAATCCCCCTCGAAGAACACAAAGAAAGAGGGGGTAGGTCCCGTTGAGCTCTTAATAATATATATAAGCTTATATTTTTATAAGTTTAGTGAATAAGTTCTATTTGTTCAATAAATTTTCCTATATTTTTGTTTGTCCACCATTACTACTTTATTTATGTAATAAATCTAAAAAAGGGTTATGATAAACCTCGAAAAAAAAAATGGAAACTACGAATAGGAATCTTTCACGAACGGGATCAAGAATGATTATTATTTCGACACAAGAAAGGGTTGTGGAAAATTCCTTTTCTTGTGTCAAAGACTAGGAAGACAAATAATCCCTCTTAGAATAGAATGCTTTTTTCCTCTCATTCATTTTTTTTATACTTTGGTTTATATTCTCCGCTTATTTATCTTATGTTTAGTATTTAGTCAACTTTTATTCTATTCTATTAGAATAGAAAACGATTGATTCATTATATGGCATGCATTTAAATCTGACAATAATGACATAATCATACCGCTTCCATTTTATTTTGATTGAAAAAACAAAGAAATAAAGAAGAGGTAAGTAAAGTCAAATAGTCTTCTTCACAGCACACATACTATGACTAGTAATGCGGCACAAGTAATTCCCAAAATCTGATAGAAAAAGAATATAAACAAGCAAAAGGCTTTTCAGAAGTTTTTTTTGATCATAGAGAATTACATAACACAATTTCCAACAAAAATTTGGTTTTTTTAGAACTTGATAAACTAGAAATTCATTTCGGACAATTGAACCTTCTCAAACTGTTTCTTTTTAAGAACCAAAAAGATTTGTGCCAAAATAATAGATGCCAAGAAGAGCAAAAGGCCTTGTACACGTAATGGATCTTGAAGTACTATTTCCGCATCCCCCTGACCAAATCCACCCACATTCGGATTACTCGTTAATGGTTGATCCAGTTTGATGGATTCGCCCTCTGAAACAAGAAGTTCTGGTCCTGGAGGGATAATATCAACCACTTGACGTCCATCCGATGCATCCACTATGGTTATTTCGTATCCCCCTTTTTCTTTTCGTATGATTTTGCTTACTATACCCGCCGATGTAGCATTATAAACATTATTGTTACTCTTGCTCCCGTCGGGATAAATCTGACCCCTTCCCCTGTTCCCGCCTACGTATATGGGATATTTTAAGAAGTGAACGTCTTTCTTAGTAGCGGGGTCCGGGGAAAGAATAGGAAAGGTGATTTCACTATATTTTTGACCAGGAACAGGACCTATCACAAGAATATTTTTTTTCGTGGGGCGATAGCTCTGAAAAGACAGATTGCTTATCTTTTCTTTAATCTCGGGCGAAATACGATCGGGAGGGGCTAATTCAAACCCCTCAGGTAAAATAAGAACAGCTCCCACATTCAAGGCTCCTTTTTTACCATTAGCAAGAACTTGTTTCAGTTGCAAATCATAAGGAATTCGAACAACTGCTTCAAATACAGTATCAGGAAGTACCGCTTGTGGAACCTCGATATCCACGGGCTTGTTAGCTAAATGGCAATTGGCACATACAATACGGCCAGTCGCTTCTCGTGGATTTTCATAACTCTGCTGTGCAAAAATAGGATACGCATTTGAAATGGGTGCCCGAGTTATTATATATATTATGAGCGATACGGCAATGAATCGAATAATCTCTTCCTTTATCCAAGAAAAGGTATTTCTCATTTGCATGGTCCAATCATTGATCCCGAAGATTTCTACAATAAAATTAGATAAGTCACTAGTATAGTTCCCTATCTATGATTCTGTTATTTACTGAAATAATTTGACTCGAATATTGAAGGAATCCCCCGGGTGGGTAGAAAAAAGAAGTACAATTTTGACTGTTTTACTTATGTTACAAAGTAACAAACATTATAATTGGATCGGTCGATCATTTTTCAATCATTCATTGAATGATAAATTACTACAAGTGACGGAGATACACGATTTAAATAACGAAAAATCCAATATTTAAAAATTGTATCTAAAATGACTGGAAAAGTAGAAACAACACCGGATATAATTTGATCATTATGAGCAAATCCAAAATCTTTGTAGATAGAGCCAATCATTAGTTCCCAACCATGGGGCGAATGGAATCCTATACATAAATCGGTTAATAAAAGAATAGAAAAAGCCTTTATTGTGTCGCTTAAATTATATAGAAATTCTTGAAGACAAGAGTTAAGAAAAATAAGTTCTTCATTACTTAGAATAGAAAAAACACTTAGAATAACGAAAGAAATTATATTTGTTGAGAAATGTAAAATCGTATGGATACGACCCTCATTGTGCATCTTGATCCATTGGATCGTTTCATTGTAGACTCCGACGTGAAGCTTTTGTAAACGCCTTTCCGAGTATTCCTTTAGCATTTCGTCGAAGAGGGAGAGTTCCTCTAATTCTATGAATTTTTTTAGAATACTCTTTTCTTGAATATCGTTCAAAAGAATTTCGGAGGGCCTAGTATTCCACCAATTATTAACCCAAGATTCCAGACTTTTATTAAATGTAAATGAGAGAGAGATCCACCAAGGCAAAAATACTATAGATGCAAGATATAGAAGGGAAATAAATGCTTTCTTTTTTGCCATTTGCTCATCTGTGAATTTTGAAATGAACTCATCTCATTCGTCGACTCTATACGATACTAATATTTCTATCAAATATCAGTTCTATTACATTACAAGTTATCGAGCGTATTCCCCGTTTTTATTTGTGATTCAGTACAATGGTTGGTCCTTGAATTTCTAATTTAGAAAGAATACAGAAAAGCAATATAGAAATATAGAAATAGAATAAGAAGGATTCCACTTCAAATTGAATGAAGAAATAAATAAACTAGAATATTATATATAATATTCTTTCAAAATATATCAATTGCTCAAATTCGAAGCAATTGTCCCCTTTGGATGAATGCACGAAAGAGCCATTTCAAATAATGAATATTATTCGAATTTCGAGACAAAAGAACTCCCGGTTTATCAAGATATCCAAAAATCTCGAAAAAAAAAGTTCACTGGCAGCCCCGAGTACAGGAATAATTGATAGAATTTTCTGAAGAAAACTGTGATGCTATGATAGTGTCAAAATAAGACAGAAAGGTTATCATTATAAGCGGCCCAATCGGTGGGTAATTAAAGAGCACAAAAAAGATAAAAAACGTTGATTAACAAAAAAGGAGAGATGATTTACAAGAGAGAATCTATCTGTATTTACTAAATTCGAAATATTGAAAATAAAAAAAAAAAAAAAAGATAAATTCTTTATTCCGAAATGTTTTGATATATGAGATGAATCTATTATTTCGATTTGTTACTTGTTTCGTTACTGAATTGATTTAAGTAGATTTACATACTCATAAAAAAGAATTTATGGACAAAAACTATTTCGCTTTATGATTGGTTCGTGTACGTTTACTTTATTTTATTTTTGTTCTAATCAGAGTTCGGCAGAAATTTCGGTTAAGTTATGCTATAGAAAAAAGAGAAAGAGAATTCTTGAGTTATAGTTTTTTCCCTTTTGTTTTGCTAAGAATAAGAAAGCATTCTCAAAATACTTCAATTGGTACACGCAAGAAATAGGCCAATTCAGCAGCTTTCTGTTCAATTTCTCGTAGAGTCAAATTCTCATCGGTACGAGTCAAGGGAATGGACCCCTGGCCTCTGATTTCCATATAAAGGACACGACGAGCATAAATACCCTCTTTAACTTCTATTCTGATGGATTGAATGTCTTTCATAAGGAATCGGAGGAAGATGCGACGATTTTTTCCAGGAAATCCCCAACGAAAAATACACACTATTCCTTCTTTTATATCGAATCGATCATAACCACTACCCACATTCCACGAAATTGTGCACCACAAATATGAACTAATAAAAAGACCCGCGATTCCATAGAAAGACATCACGATTCCTTGTGGAAAAAAAATTATTTGCTGAGAGGGAAAGAACGGTATAAAATTCCTACCAAGATAACTAGAAGTTCCAACCAATAAAAACCCTAATGAACCTAAAAAAAGGATAAAAGCCCAGCAGACATTACTCGGTTTTCGAGACCCCGCTATAAGTTCTATACATATATGGTCTGATCGCCAACTCATACTATACTAGATCTAGTTGCATTTTATTGTAATTGGGAGATAATCCCAATAAATTTGACTTTAATTTTTTTGTTTCCGAAGTAATCCTCATCGACTAGTACTATTATGATGTGAAGCTTGAGGAGTAATTCATCAATTGCTTAGAGCTAAACTAAAAAAATAACATCCTTTTTTTTTTTATGATTTCTTATAGATATGCACAGACATTTAGATATATTGACTTTACGTTTCAGAAATTCATCCCGATAATGATTTATCTTCAAATAGCTATAATTCATTTTCCCATATATCGTGTTTATGCATACGAGCTTCTGCTCGGAGGAAGCTACACGGTATACCATATTCTACTAAATTAAATAGATAATTGTGCTATGATCCAAGTAAGCCTAAGTCTTGAAAAAAAAAATAGATAAGATTTAATCCCATAATATCTAAAAAATCTTGTTTTTTTGAACATGAAGAGATAAAGAAACCATTGCAATTGCCGGAAATACTAAGCCCACTAAAGGCACAAAAATAGCGGGTAAGTTACTGATAGTTGTCATAGAATGAGTACCTCGATTTAATATTTGTACCTGTTATTTATTGTTATATTTGTTGTTATATTAACATTTTAACCTGTTATAAAGATATATTATACTATTCTAATAAAATAGAATAAAATTCTACTTAAGTGAGTATTGAGTCTATACAATACTAAAGAATATAGAATATAAGAGTATATTATGTATATACTAAGATACCAATAAGGAATAAATCTAATAGGGAGTAAAAATACTAATCTATATAGAAATACTAATATTTAATATATTAAATAGATAATATAAGTATATAACATATATAATAAATATAAATCAAAAGTGTAAATAAATAAATGGGCTTATTAATCCATTTCTATATGTTTATACATGAAATATATACGATAATCTATGATAATCCACTTTATTTATTATTTTATTCATTATTTATTTTTATAATTAGTCTATTCTAAATTTTTATTGGTATATGTATATTAGAATTTTATAATTTTGAAAATTGAATATTTTAATATATTTTATTAATTTAATTGTTAATTTAATAAAGAAAGAGTTTCTTACAAATTACCGAAAAATTCGTTATAATACGATCTAATAAAAGGGATTCTTAGTAAAACTGGGGTTCTCGGGGGATATAGAAAGATGCAGGACTCCCTTACCTTGCCTAATTTCACAGAAAAAAGAGAAAGAATTCACTCTTTTTATTTTGTTTGATAGAGATTTCTTGATTACTAATCAAGAATATCAATAAAAAAGAATACGCATGATTCTTTATACAATTCAATCTTATGTTACCAAAGAAAAATCCATTTTTCGGATTTTGACTTTTATTCCTATAAACTAAATAATTACTTGGTCACTACCAAACAAATAATAAAATGTAGAATTTATTTAATAATTTATTAAATTAAAGCTTTGTTTTTTTCTACTTGATTGAATTTTGATTCAAAGGAAAGAAAGCATGGAGCTGAAATAACTCGCTCAGAACGCCTTTTAAAGGATTACGTGGTACGATTGGATCGAATAAGCCCTTATGGAATAAATATTCAGCCACTTGTGAACCCTCAGGTACTGTCTTATTCAATGTTTGTTCAATTACTCTTTTACCCGCAAATGCAATGTAGGCATTGGGTTCGGCAATAATGATATCTCCCAACATACCAAAACTAGCTGTCACCCCACCCGTAGTAGGAGATGTAAGGATTGCTATATAGAATAACTTTTTATTTGATTGATAATCATATAAAGCAGAAGATATTTTAGCCATTTGCATCAAACTCAAACTTCCTTCTTGCATGCGTGCTCCTCCGGAAGCACATACTAGAATAAGAGGTAAAGATTGATTGGTAGCATACTCGATCAAACGTGTAATTTTCTCGCCCACTACAGATCCCATACTACCCCCCATAAACTGAAAATCCATAACCCCAATTGCTACGGGAATGCCGTTTAGTTTACCTGTACCTGTTTGAACAGCCTCCGTTAATCCCGTCTTTCTTTGATAAGAATCAATACGATCTTTATAAGGTTCCTCCTCCGAATTAAATTCAATAGGATCCAGAGAGACCATGTCTTCATCCATAGGATCCCAAGTACCTGGATCAATCAAAAGTTCGATTCTATCTGAACTACTCATTTTCAAATGACATCCACAATGTTCACAAATATTCATTTTTGATTTCAAAAATCTCTTATAATTTAATCCATAACAATTTTCACATTGAACCCACAAATGCCTGTATTTTTGAGTTACATCTAAATCATTAGAACTCTCTCTTATAGTTGTTAAATCACTATCATCCGCACCAGTTCTTATATTGGAACTCTCGCTTTCATTACTATTTACTCTTTCGCCACAAATATAAGTATAAATGTAATTGTCATTGTAATTGTCACTACTAGTTAAAATGTCACTATCAATACAGATTTGATAACGAAGATAACTGCCAATGCAACTATTAATGTGATTATTCCAACTATATTGAGTATCATACACGTAACGATCATAGCGAGGATCGTCATTCTTCGATACATTATTCAGATAACTAGAATTCTGATAACTATAAAAAGAATTTTCTGGTTCACTTATAAAAGAATCATGGTTGTCAATTTCAAAAATTTGATTTTCAATATCAAAATATATGGTGTAACTATCCCTATTACTATCCCTAACTAAAAAAGTGTCATCAGATAGGAAATTCCGAATGTACCTGACGCCGACTAAATGATCAACATTACTGTAACTAGAATTGTCACTATCGCTCCCACTAGGAATGTCTTTATCCATATCATTTATAATCGGATCTTCATTTACACTAGTATTTTCAATAGGATCACCAAGACTATTTATTGATTTACTTAGCCCACACCTGTATTCTAATACCCCGCTAAACAACATTGAATCGAACCGCCATTTTTCCATAGAACTTTGTTGCCCCTATTTACATGAAAATACACTAGATGAATAGTCATTTGATGAAAATCATTTGAATATCCCGATTCGAATCAGAATAAGCATATAAATGCA